AATAGATCTCTCGTTACTGTTCAGAGGAACAGTAATAGGTAGGGATGACAGGATTTGAACCCGTGACATTTTGTACCCAAAACAAACGCGCTACCAAGCTGCGCTACATCCCTTTCAATTGGTCTACAGTATCATTGTAGAGAATCCCCGTCTTGTTTTCCACATCCTTATTCTCTTTCCTCCATTGATATGCAAAATGGATCTCGGCATTTCTTTTTTTTTTCGTCTCATATCATATAACATATAATAAATGAATATTTTTCTCGGGAATTCTCAGACGGAAAGGGACCCATTTTTCTGCTTTAAGAAAAAGAAAAAAAAAAATATTATCTTATTATCTACCGAATCATTGCACATTTCCATTTGAATTAGGGATTCCGCACACAAATAGAAGGTAACTACATATACATCTCTTACCATAATGTATTACAATATGGAATACAAAAAAAGAAGGAGGATTTTCAATGCGAGATCTAAAAACATATCTTTCCGTGGCCCCGGTACTAAGCACTCTATGGTTCGGGTCTTTAGCAGGTTTATTGATAGAAATCAATCGTTTATTCCCCGATGCGTTGACATTTCCTTTTTTTTCATTCTAGTTATTGACATAGAAAGGGGTGAAGAAGAGTAGAGATAGAATCAAATATTTGTCTCTCGTTCCCCTCTTTTCTTGTTTTTTTTTGGAATTCGATAGATAGAATAAGGGGCGAACGAGAAAGAAAAAAGTGGATTCAACCTCATCGAAACTCGGGTTCAGGCTCCAATTAAATTCAAAATACAGTTAAAGTTAAAAGAAAAGCGAAATGAAAATGTGGCTAGGAGAAGAGTATCATACAATACAAGATACTTAAATGGAATACTGTACTGTGAGTAGCAATATAGTTGAGTAGAAATATAGTTAGAAATTTTTGTATTACTTACTATTTACTATATAGATTGCAACAAAATCTTGATTTCAGAATTAGATTTTGAGTTGTTAGCAACTTCTATTTTTTTTGGTTCCTTTCTTCCTATTCGCTTTGGATCGGAAAATATAGAAAATATAAAAGTTGGGTGAATCAAAACCCGAAAGGAGGTTCATGGCCAAGGGTAAAGATGTCCGAGTAAGGGTTCTTTTGGAATGTACCAGTTGTGTTCGAAACTGTGTTAATAAGGAATTGGCGGGTATTTCCAGATATATTACTCAAAAGAATCGACACAATACACCTAGTCGATTGGAATTGAGAAAATTCTGTCCCTATTGTTCCAAACATACAATTCATGGGGAGATAAAGAAATAGATATAGATCCAATTGAGTGCTTGTGTGTCACTCTTCCAAGGAACATGAAAAAAAATTAGATAGATATATATCTATCTATTATTCATATATTTAAATAGAAACAACTAAATAGAGAAAAACAAATCCTATTAATTAATTTTATAAATCATTTTTGATTGGACCGGAATAGGATTTTAAGGATAAGGAATAAAAAAATTATGGATAAATCCAAGCGACTCTTTCTTAAATCCAAGCGATCTTTTCGTAGGCGTTTGCCCCCGATCCAATCGGGGGATCGAATTGATTATAGAAACATGAGTTTAATTAGTCGATTTATTAGTGAACAAGGAAAAATATTATCTAGGCGAGTGAATAGATTGACCTTAAAAGAACAACGATTAATTACTATTGCTATAAAACAAGCTCGTATTTTATCTTCGTTACCTTTTCTTAATAATGAGAAACAATTTGAAAGAAGTGAGTCGACCACTAGAACTACTGGTCTTAGAACCAGAAAAAAATAGGCTTACTCCTCAATTGAATCAAAATTCCAAGCAGAACTCAAACACCTGGATGTTTTCGTCAACAAATCCTGGAATCCGTTGTGTTGTAAGAAAAAAAGATTTCTATTTATTCTGAATTCTCGAATTCTTTTTTTTATTTGAGGGTGTTCGCTTATTTTGACGATTTTATCATCTTATCCCGATTTTATCATAGTAATTTCTATTCTACCTTCCCGGAGTTCATTCTCCAGAGAACTGCATTTAAAAGATTCTGGAAGATTCCTTCCAACCCCCTTATTTTATGATCTCATTGGAAATCATATAAAGACAATTACTATTTGATATAGCTATTTGTGCAAGTATTTTACGATTAAGAATCAACTGCCCCTTATACAGATTGTATAGTAATCTACTATAAATATAGGATATTCGATTTCGCCGAATCACTGCATTTATTCGAGCGATCCACAAACGACGAAAATCTCTTTTTTTCCTATCTCTATCATGATGAGCCGAAGCCAAAGTTCTTATTTTCTGTTGAGTAATTGTTCGAGTAAGTCTTGAATGAGCCCCGCGAAAGCTTGATGCAAATAAACGAAGTTTTGTTCTACGTCTCCGAGCTATATATCCTCGTCTAATTCTGGTCATTGAATAAATGAAACTTTGATGAATAACTAATTGATTTCCTTTCTTTCGGTTATTCATTTCCCCTTTCCTAGTCTATTAAGAACAAAACGGATTCTTCCAATTTATAAGAGGAAAATTCCAATGGCTTTTGCTACTATAACCTTCCCGACCACGTTTTTTTCCTTTTTTCTAGGCGCATTGGAAATAAAATAAAGTAGTAAATAGAAATAGATAAACAAATTGTGGGTTCCATCGTCTCTATGGTTATTTCTTAAACGGTGAGGTCCTTTCTATACACCGGAGCCCTTTCCTCCATTTAATCAATGCTATTGTATTGGTAACTTGTACAGTTACCACTCTTTGGCTCTACCCATGAATTTTCCAGTAATAGGTCTTTCATAACGAGATATACCTTATACAGTAACGGTATTTAATTATGAAGTTTGGTTGGGTAGCTGACCCTGTTAGTCCGTTCTTGCAAGAGTAGAAACATAATCTTTCCGCTTTTTAAATAGGATTTCCCCCCGCTTAATGGATAACTATTTGTTACCAATGGGGAATTCTTTCTCATCTTAAATTGCAAATTGAAGTGATTGACTTTGCACCAATGGAAACCGTAAATTTCATACACAATAGAAAGATAGGATAGATCTATCCTTTTTAGTTTTAGATAGTGAATGGAGTTCTTCCATTCTATCCGATTCAATGGTACTGATCATTGATATTGGAAAATTTCTTTTCTTTCTTTTGTTTTGTCTCAACCCATGATTTAAACGAGTCGCACATACACCCTCGTACATGTTCCTCGGCGCTGAGGGCATCCCCCAAGAGCGGGGGATTTCATGACGTTTCTGATTGGCTGTCTTGGGTTTCTAATAAGTTGTTTAATAGTTGGCATGCTGAATTATACATTAGGGGTTGGTTTAGATCGATCCTAACCGGACGATTATGAATTTCTTCTATTAAATAGATTAATAGAATATTAAACCCTTAAGAAATAAGAAGATAAAATCTGAAATCGTGTATTTGCGTGAAATCACTGCTATTTTTTATACAACCGCTACAAGATCAACAATTCCATGAGCTTGGGCTTCTGTTGCTGACATAAAAACATCCCTTTCCATGTCTTCGGATACAACCCATAAGGGCTTGCCTGTTCTTTGTACATAAACCCTTGTAAGGGTTTCGCGCAGTTTCAGTAGTTCTTCCGCTTCCAGGATAAATTCGACGGTTTGTGCCTCATAAAAAGCGGCAATAGGTTGATGGATCATTACCCTGATTAGAGAGATAAAATGATATAGATAATATAACATAATAAAAGATTCCTATAGCTCGACGATCCGGGGAGGGGAAGAGAGAAAGAATAAGAAAAAGATAGAATTGAACAACCGTACGGGCATTTTTGCGCATTGCATACGGCTCTCCAATAGACTTCACTTTTTTACCTTTCATCGAAGAAAGAGAAAATATGATGTCTCTTATACCCAGATCGGTAAATGATCCAATTACCACTCTTCTTTTTTTTGGAGGAGTTAAAAAATACTAGGATGGCCCCGTTGCTTTCTATATTTATTTCGGCTGTTATTCAGCAATCCCAAAGTTTCTTTCTTTTTTTGATTTTCGTACTCTTTGATAACCTAAATCCTGTTAATAATCCTCTAGTGTGAAAAAAGTTTGTGACGCTGAAATAGGCCTACGATAGGTAAGATAAAGTCGTAAATACCCTTCCTTTGTCTCATACTACTCTTTCAATATATAATCGAGAATCTTTTGAAAAAAAAAAACAATAAAGAATTTGGATATCGAATTCGAAGTGCCGTGCTATTATTACTGAATATTAATAATTCATATGGTGAAGCCATAGTCTTCTTTTTTCTCTCAAATAAAAAACTCATTGGCGCTAAGCGTGAGGGAATGCTAGACGTTTGGTAATTGCTCCTCCGACCAGGATAAAAGACCCCATTGAGGCGGCCAATCCCATGCATATTGTGCGTACATCTGGTCGCACAAATTGCATAGTATCATAAATAGCTATTCCGGGTATTACCCAGCCGCCAGGAGAGTTTATAAACAAATAAAGATCCTCGGTATCTTTCTCTATACTGAGATATACCATAAGACCAATAAGTTGATTCGAGATCTCGCTATCAACTTCTTGGCCTAAAAAAAGTAATCTTTCTCGATAAAGTCGGTTGATTAGGATAAAATTATATCCTTTACCCTTAGGAGTCGTACAAACACCTTTTGATGCATACGGTTCAACATGCGAAAAAAATCAATGTGTAAACTCCAGTCGAACTAACTTTTCATTGATGTATTTTTTCATCGAGATCCGATTCAAAAATCACGATGTCATTTTCTTGTTCCTGAATGGGCTTTTTCAATTTTTTTAGGTTTATGCTCTATTCCGAGTAAGGATCTGCCCGATTTTGATTTGTACATATAGGACAAATGACCCCAATACCACGTCTTTTTTTTGCTATTACCCCCCTTTTCTTTTCAATTCATTTCTTTCATGCCTTCTGTTAAATGTTAAATATTCAACGTATTCATATTCATTCCCTTTTGGATTCGATTGATTAACAGTTTGAGATCATTCCTATTTAACGAAATCGAATCGTTTATGATATAAGTAATAATCATAAATATATTACCAATTGGGTTTTTTAAACGGAGCCTGGATACTTCATTTTATTGGTCCAGCCAAGCCGACCATAAATTATTTTAATTGCTAATATTATATTAATCTAGATACTTCCTCACAAAACTGATCTACTTGCACTTCATTGCGCTTCACGCTACAAATTTTTGATAATTCCAGTTTCTTTTGGGGGCGAAACAGGGGATATCTCCATCGAGGGAGAGAATGGGGAAATCCCATATGACCCAATATATTTGATAAGTCGCACTATACGTCAACCCAAGATGGATGGTCCTCTCCGACACTTCGAAAAGGTACTTTTGGAACACCAATAGGCATAAACTGAAAGAAAAAAGAATTAAGTACTCTATTTCACTTTGATGTGGAAGCGTAATAATGTGCTTATTATCTTAATAATATCGACCTTTATCATATTTTATATATAGATTGAATAAGTTCAGAAAATAACGTAAAGGAAAATTCTTACGAATGGCTCTTTGAATGATGACCAAATATAGATGCATTCGCTCATAGAAAAGGGAATCAACCCCCATTGCGTATTGGTACTTATCGAGTATAGAATAGATCTGCTTCTCTTTTTTTCTACGAACCGAACTGTTCCATTATTACTAAATACTAAAAGAATAGAACAAATATTAATCCTTTTTCCGAGCTAATCGGCTGAAAAAAAAGGGCGGTCCATAGCATAGTTTTTTTTCAATGCAATAATGAAATAAAGTTACATAGTGTCTATTTTTTGTTGATAAAGGGGTATTCCCATGGGTTTGCCTTGGTATCGTGTTCATACCGTCGTATTGAATGATCCCGGTCGTTTGCTTTCTGTCCATCTAATGCATACAGCTCTGGTTGCTGGTTGGGCCGGTTCAATGGCTCTATATGAATTAGCAGTTTTTGATCCCTCCGACCCCGTTCTTGATCCAATGTGGAGACAAGGTATGTTCGTTATACCCTTCATGACTCGTTTAGGAATAACCAATTCATGGGGCGGTTGGAGTATTACAGGAGGGACGATAACGAATCCGGGTATTTGGAGTTACGAAGGTGTAGCTGGGGCACATATTGTGTTTTCTGGCTTGTGCTTCTTGGCAGCTATTTGGCATTGGGTGTATTGGGATCTAGAAATATTTGGTGATCAACGTACAGGAAAACCTTCTTTGGATTTGCCTAAGATCTTTGGAATTCATTTATTTCTCTCCGGAGTAGCTTGTTTTGGGTTTGGCGCATTTCATGTAACAGGATTGTATGGTCCTGGAATATGGGTGTCCGACCCTTATGGACTAACTGGAAAGGTACAGGCGGTAAATCCAGCGTGGGGTGTGGAAGGTTTTGATCCTTTTGTTCCAGGAGGAATAGCCTCTCATCATATTGCAGCAGGGACATTGGGCATCTTAGCAGGCTTATTCCATCTTAGTGTCCGTCCGCCTCAACGTCTATACAAAGGATTACGTATGGGCAATATTGAAACCGTTCTTTCCAGCAGCATCGCAGCTGTCTTTTTTGCAGCTTTTGTAGTTGCTGGAACTATGTGGTATGGTTCAGCAACTACCCCCATCGAATTATTTGGTCCCACCCGTTATCAATGGGATCAGGGATACTTTCAGCAAGAAATATATCGAAGAGTTAGTGCTGGACTAGCCGAAAATCAAAGTTTATCAGAAGCTTGGTCTAAAATTCCTGCAAAATTAGCTTTTTATGATTACATCGGAAATAATCCGGCGAAAGGGGGATTATTCAGAGCGGGTTCAATGGATAACGGGGATGGAATAGCTGTCGGGTGGTTAGGACACCCTATCTTTAGAGATAAAGAAGGGCGTGAGCTTTTTGTACGTCGTATGCCTACTTTTTTTGAAACATTTCCAGTTGTTTTGGTAGACGGAGATGGAATTGTTAGAGCCGATGTTCCTTTTAGAAGGGCAGAATCGAAGTATAGTGTTGAACAAGTAGGTGTAACTGTTGAGTTCTATGGTGGCGAACTGAATGGGGTGAGTTATAGTGATCCGGCTACTGTGAAAAAATATGCTAGACGTGCTCAATTGGGTGAAATTTTTGAATTAGATCGTGCTACTTTGAAATCCGATGGTGTTTTTCGTAGCAGTCCAAGGGGTTGGTTTACTTTTGGACATGCTTCGTTTGCTCTGCTCTTTTTCTTCGGACACATTTGGCATGGTGCTAGAACCCTGTTCAGAGATGTTTTTGCTGGTATTGACCCAGATTTGGATGCTCAAGTGGAATTTGGAGCATTCCAAAAAATTGGAGATCCAACGACAAGAAGACAAATAGTCTGATGCAACATTGCTCTGTTATTTTTCGCTTCTGGCTTCTATTTTCTGTTTGTGATTTTACATAAGGTACTGGAGAAATCTGGATTGAAATCGCCGCCTTTTCCCTTTTCTTTGATTCTTCTTTTTTCTTTAATTCGGGAGATAATCCCAAATAAACAGGTATGGAAGCTATAATTGTAAACCGCGATCGAATTTATGGAAGCATTGGTTTATACATTCCTCTTAGTTTCGACTCTAGGGATCATTTTTTTCGCTATCTTTTTTCGAGAACCGCCTAAAGTTCCAACTAAAAAAGTGAAATGATTTTTCATTATCCCAATTGACGTAACGGGCCTCGCAATGCAATATTGCGAGGCCCGTTACGTCAACTAGTCCCCGTGTTCTTCGAATGGATCCCTTAGTTGTTGAGAGGGTTGCCCAAAAGCAGTATATAAGGCGTACCCAGTAAAACTTACAAGTAAACCAGATATAGAGATGGCGACTAGGGTTGCTGTTTCCATTCTTATATAATTTCAAGACCACAATGGATCTATGATAAGATCGTTTATTTACAACAGAATGGTATACAAAGTCAACAGATCTCAATGAATAAAAAATAGGATTTATGGCTGCACAAACTGTTGAGGGTAGTTCTAGATCTAGTCTAAGACGAACTGCTGTAGGGGATTTATTGAAACCATTGAATTCGGAATATGGTAAAGTAGCTCCTGGATGGGGAACTACTCCTTTGATGGGTGTCGCAATGGCCCTATTTGCGATATTCCTATCTATTATTTTGGAGATTTATAATTCTTCCGTTTTACTGGATGGAATTTCACTGAATTAGAGTTACAAGAACCACAAAATCCTAGCTTTTAAATACAAAAAGGGAAGCATTTAGGTCCCGGATTTGAATTTTAGCTCATTTTTTTTGGTAGTTCGACCGCGCAATTTTTTTGTTTCTGTATTTCCGGAATATGAGTGTGTGACTTGTTATAATTGATCCTATTGATAGTACAGAGAATGGGTCTGTCGTCTTGATAGAGACGGTTTTACCCCGTCGGATATTTATTCTAGTATCTGGAGCACGGAATACATGAAATAGATCACGAAGTATTCGAACTATGATTCATACTTAATATTCAGACCTCGCGGCCGGATTCCAAAATTAGAAAAAGTTCGAAATTTAAAGAAGAAAAATCTTTCAAATTCCCATTTCTGCTTTGATTTTGCTCAAAGAACAAACGTTTCTTTGTATTTTTAGTAAGTTTATCTATTCTCCTCGTTGAATAAATGATGATCCAATGGTTCTTACTCGGGGAATCTTTGGACTTAGTTTGAAGGTTTTATTAAATCATCGTGGTTCTAGTATGAATCTGAGGTTTCAATTGATTCATAGGGTCTTAACAAGAGAATTCCTATCAATAATAAAGAAAACAAAAGTAAAACCGCATTACATACAAATAAAAATAACAAATCAAAGAAAAAGAAATAGGTAAATAGAAGATTCAAGAGGCCTGTAACGATCAACATAAAGACAAGTGAGCCGACTTGATTTTTTGGCATTCTAATTATAACCACAAAGACGAGCTTTCTGATTTTTACTCTTTCGTATCTTTCTTTAGATAAGATTGAATCAGAAGATTAAGAAGTTTCCAATTTTCTATTCCATACCCCTTTCACCCAGTATTTGGGTGTTTTTGTTTGAGCTGTACGAGATGAAATTCTCATATACGGTTCTCGGAGGGGGAGTCTCCTCGGTTTACCTATCTCAATAAAGTTTACGATTGGTTCGAAGAACGTCTCGAAATTCAGGCGATTGCAGATGATATAACTAGTAAATACGTTCCTCCTCATGTCAACATATTTTATTGTCTAGGAGGAATTACGCTTACTTGTTTTTTAGTACAAGTAGCTACAGGCTTTGCTATGACTTTTTACTACCGTCCGACCGTTACTGAGGCTTTTGCTTCTGTTCAATACATAATGACGGAAGCTAACTTTGGTTGGTTAATCCGATCGGTTCATCGATGGTCGGCAAGTATGATGGTCCTAATGACAATCCTGCACGTATTTCGTGTGTATCTCACAGGTGGTTTTAAAAAACCTCGCGAATTGACTTGGGTTACAGGCGTGGTTCTGGCTGTATTGACCGCATCTTTTGGTGTAACAGGTTATTCTTTACCTTGGGACCAAATTGGGTATTGGGCAGTCAAAATTGTAACGGGCGTACCGGAAGCGATTCCGGTAATAGGATCGCCTTTAGTAGAGTTATTGCGCGGAAGTGCTAGTGTGGGACAGTCCACCTTGACTCGTTTTTATAGTTTGCACACTTTTGTATTACCTCTTCTTACTGCCGTATTTATGTTAATGCATTTTCTAATGATACGTAAGCAAGGTATTTCTGGTCCTTTATAAAGAATATAGTTTCTAAAGAATATAGATAATAGAGATTTGTAATCAATCATTTATCTTATTACTTTACTTGGGGGAGGAACAATAATATTTCATTGCTACCAATATGGATTATTGACAAAGAATAAGACATGTATTTGGAAATTTTCCCTCAACTCCACAATATTGTATTATTTATTTAACACGGACGAATAGTTGAAGGGAATTCTCCGAAGAGAAAATGGATTATGGGAGTGTGTGACTTGAACTATTGATTGAGCCGTGCAGAAATAT